GCGAAAAAATTGAAGATTTAGTTACGATTGAAAGTTTTGTACTATTATCCATAGATCTTTTATTCATACTCATTTAATTGGAAGAATTGAACCAATCAAAAAAATTATGCTTCTTGACTCCATAATACAATTTTTTTATGAAAATTATGATTGTCTTTTGGATAGAAATCGTGATAATGTATATTTTTTCCTCAAATGTGCTATTGAGGGATAAAGTCTTAAATCTTTTTAAGAAATAAAGTTTTTGATCGGAATATGAAATATGAAAAAAAAGGAAAGACCCCTTAACTATTTAAGTTTTTAATAGAACGAATCACACTTTTACCACTAAACTATACCCGCTACATATTCATTATTGGATATAAAGGGGCCCTTTGTCCAACAAAGTAATTAGATGTAGTCAAGATAGCATCAGAATCATGAAAATTTCAGCATTAACACGTATTTTGTTCCACCGTGGGAAAACTTGAGAATAGGTAAATAGCAAAAAGTTTAGTCAAATTTCAATAGTTTCTTAAAGTTATAAGTATTTTATTTTTTGAAACCTCTCTTCATTTGAATCATTAGATTTTCTGAATTTGAGTAAATTGGGCCTCAAACTTTCAAGCTTGTCCTTTGCTTTGAGCAAGTAAATGATTTATAGTATCATTTTATAAATATGTGTGTTTTTTTTTATATTCTTTTTCTTATCAGATATATTTTTTTATTCTTAAATAGAAAATTTATAAAATTAGGAAATTTATTAATGGAAAACAAATTTCATTCTAAATGAAAATTGAAGTTCAGTATTATATTCATCTTAATAATTACCTTAAGAAGTCTTAATATTAATAAGAAAGAAGTATTAAGAAATAAAAAAAAAAGAAAGACGAAAAATCTTAGTACTATAGAAAAATATTACTACAATATTAGTACTATATTAGTATATACTATAAAGACTCTTATTAGTACTAGTAAGAGTACTAGAACACTTTTACAAAGCTATAAAGATTAAATATTCTAAATTAGACTCTAATTTACTAGAATATACTAAATATACTTAGAATATTAGAATAGAAATAGAATATCTAAGATTAAATTAGTAAATATCTATAATATATTCATTCTATTAATTATTAATTTAGATATTAGATATAGTTAGATATAAAGAATATCTAATTTTTTCAAGAATTTAGAAGATAATCTATTTATTAGAATCTTATCTAATTATTAGAATCTTATCTAATTTCTAATAATTAGGAATGATAATGAAAATTACTCTTCTCGTTTCAATAAAAAATTTTATTTGTCGGAACAAAAGAAGTACTGGCCCGGCCAGTACTTATACTTAACCAGGCCGGGGAAATGAAGTTTTTGTTTTGTAAAAAATAAAAGAAGTAAGGTATTCTTTCTATTCGAGAAATCTTTTTTGAATCATTGAAGTAAAATAAAAATTGTTATCAATCTTGACTTCATGTGTTAAATTACATGATAAATTTCTAATTTGGAATGGGGAGAGATGGCTGAGTGGACTAAAGCGTCGGATTGCTAATCCGTTGTACGAATTATTCGTATCGAGGGTTCGAATCCCTCTCTCTCCGACCCCCCCCCCCGGATCACTTGAGATTTTATAATTGGAATAATTTTCGATTATTCTTTTTTTATGAATCTTTTATCTTTATCTAACATCTATTCCATTTCTTTTCTTTATACATTTACCTATGAAAAAAGAAAGGAAAAATTAAAAATGAATCTCATCTCTTTTTTTATTCTTTTTATTCTTCACGCCCAGGATTACGCCCCGGATCGTTAGATAAGAATCCGAAGATGAATAGAGAAACAAAGAATATTACTACTGTGTAAACGAATAGTTTAAGAGTAAGCATTACAAATCTCCAAGATAAGATAAGATCATTTTTTTTAAGGAAATAGATCACCTATTTTACGACACATACTATCGCTCTAAAGATGAAAGAAGTTTTTTTGAAATTTATTTTTATGAATTTTCTTCTAATGTAATAAGATTCGTATTTTTTTCGTTACCAAAAATTTATTGGCATATTCATATCTATAATGAAGTAATTTTATGGGGTATGGGATCTTATAAAGGAAAGGTTAGAACAAAAGAAATAAGCTGGTTAGCTTTTTAAAGAAAAGATAAAGATCATCATTCAAATTCAATTTCAATATAAAATAGAAAATACCAGACTTTTTGAATCGAGGGTTCCTAATGTCCAGACTTATCTGAATCTTATTTATGATCTTATTGATTTTCATAATAAAATCTCATCTTTTTTTTATCCAATAAATTATGAAATTATGAATTGAATAGAGATTTGAGATTCAATTTTTATCGGAAACTTACAGCAGCTTGCCAAACAAAGGCTAAGAGAAAAAAGAGTACAGGGATAATTGGCATAACGTCTATGATTGGATTGAAAAAGGCATAAGCCTCGGGCAATTTGGCGAAGAAAAAACTACTCGAATAAAGGGTAGAATTAAGACAGATACAAATTAAACAAAAGATATTAAGCATAACAAATATTCTTTTCTTGTTCTTAAAGTTAAAGATTCAAATTAAATTGAAGAATAAATTCTCAGATTGGATTGAGTTGTTTTTCTGAGGGAAAATTGAAAATAAAAAAGGCAGATAAAAGAAAGAAATTCTTATTTTTCTTTGACTTCTCCCCAATCAAGAATCCTTCCTTACATTATCCAATCAAATAAGAATACAAGGAATTCTATTTTCATAGAATATCTTAATTGAATTATAAGTAATGATCAATTAATCTTTTTGATTCTATATCTATTATGTTGAATCCTAGCGGCAACATGTCCTATATTTCTTTAGGTTGGTTATTGACGAATAACAAATATTTATCTTAGTTTTTCTTAGACCAAAAAGGAATGGGGCGTGGCCAAGCGGTAAGGCAACGGGTTTTGGTCCCGTTACTCGGAGGTTCGAATCCTTCCGTCCCAGATCGTTTGCATCAGAAACGAAAAATTCTTTTCGATTGAAATTGAAATTTGAATTCAACAATTCTTTTTTTTTTATGATGGAGATGGATGCGAAAAGCTCAGAATCCTCGGATTCTGATTTTATATTTGATCTTACCTTACACGAGACTTTTTAGACTTTCTAATAATGAAAACAAAAAAACTTTATTCTCAAACTATCTCTCTGTTTTAAATTAAATGAAAATCAGATTCAATTGGAGATGGTAAAAAAAAAAAGTAAATCAGAATATTCAAATCAGAAAATCATATTTTATAAATTTATAAATATAAAGAAAAAAATGAGAAAATATGAATATATTAGGATGTCTTTATATTAGAATATATTCATACATAATTATTACATAAGAATAGAATTATTACATAAGAATATATATTGTCTCTTTGTATATTTTTCTTATTAAGAATATTTGTTATGCTTAATATCTTATTATTCTCTAATTGACTATAATTGAATATTTATGAATATTTCAATGAAATATTTAGTTAAATAAAAACTTTTATCCATTCATGGGGATTTCTTTTTCATCTGAATGAAAGTAAATCCAAAGGATTTTTTTAGGTTTATAATCTTTTTTATTTTAAGAAAAAGAATTTCTGATGGACAATCCTGAAAAATTTGTTGAAGATTTAAATAAGTTTGCTTAAAACTGATTTGTTTTTTTATGTGATATTATTCATATGAGAAAATATGGGGGTAATTTTAAGTGAAATCCTTTCCGGGTATAGACTTAATCTATAAGTCTATAAGTGTAGATTCTTATGTATCGGTTCAGCCAATGACTATTCATGATTCCATATTGAATCAATTGCATATGGTTCCAAATTAAAATAAAATGATAGGGATGTTATGGTAAAACTTCGTTTGAAACGATGTGGTAGAAAGCAACGTGCGACTTGAAGGACATGATTGGCTGTGGATTCTGACATCCACCATCTTCTATACGAATGAAGATGCTCTTGTCTCGACATGATTTGTTCTGCTAGGAACCTGATTTAATTTGTCTTGGGTTGCTAAATAAAGATACTAATGGTATATATAAGGTATAGCATATGATGGAGCTCGAGCAAAAAGAATTGATTCTTTTATCGGGGTAATAATCTAGGGTTAGTGACAATCAATAAGTTAGATCAACTTTGTAAATATATCATCAATATCTAAATTATAGATAAATGGAGAGGTTCAAAATTGAACAAGTTTGAAATGAAAAAAAACCAAAATTATCGAAATTTTCAAACTGTTTCGATCAAGAGTGTATCACAAAGGAATAAAATGATTTTTCCCTTTTCCATATAAAGAACAAAAAACAAAAGGTATGTTGCTGCCTTTTTGAAAAGGAGTAAAGATCACCGAAGTAATGTCTAAACCTAATGATTTAAAAAAGCGCAAAGCAAAGACAACAAATTCCGGAACAAGGAAACACTTTTTTAACTTGTCTAAACAATTGGATCAGAATGAGTAAAAAAAAATAGATCTGAAAATAGACAAAAAAAGAGGTTAGAGACAGCTCAAGAAATTTTAAGGATTTCCTTTTGAACTCTTTTAAAAATACCCAACTTGAGTTAGGAGTCTAAATGAAATTTCTTTTTCTGTAAAGAAGGAAAAAAAAAGTCTCAAATTTCAGTCTAATTCTTTATAGATCCATTTCTCTTTCTATTTTTATATATAGATAGAAAGAGAAATTCTAGAAATTAGAATCATTTTTTCTTGAGCCGTATGAGGAGAAAACTTCCTATACGTTTCTAGGGGGGCATCTTTTATCTACATCTATCCCAATGAGCCATCTATCGAATCGTTGCAATTGATGTTCGATCCCGAAGAGAAGGAAGAGATCTTCGAAAAGTGGGTTTTTATGATCCGATAAAGAATCAAACTTATTCAAATGTTCCTGCTATCTTATATTTCCTTGAAAAAGGTGCTCAACCCACAGAAACTGTTTATGATATTTTAAGCAAGACAGAATTCTTTAAAGAATTTCAAATTTCTTTTGAGAAAAAAAGAAAATAAAAACAAGAATCATGAAGAAAAAAGTATAGGATAAAGAGTACCTATCTTTGTTTAATTCTTTATTCAAAGTTTCTTTTTTTCTTGTTCTATTCATACTTATTTTATTCTTCTTTTTGTGGAACCCCCCCAACAAGGGGGGTAATCTTTCTTCTTGTATTTGTATTGTATCTTTATTTTTTATTTGTATTGTATCTTTATTTTTTTGATTAAAGAAAGCCGCTATTTTTCTATCTATACCTTTTTCTTATTCCTTCTTTTTTTCCACTCAAAGTTTGATTCTTTATGTTGTGCTAATCCAACACAAATTTCCATAGAATTTCTTGAATTTTGTTTTCTAAAAAGTCCATTCATATTGACAATGGCGTATCAAACAAATATAATTTGATCGTATATAAATAGATCTTTTTATCCTCATTCCCTATTGGCTCTTTCCTTCATTTTAGTAAAAAGGATGAGTTTGCTGAATTTTTTTTTATTTCGATCATATCTACACTTCATATTGATCCGGGTTGCTAACTCAATGGTAGAGTACTCGGCTTTTAATTGCGACTATGATCTTTTACACATTTGGATGAAGAAATTCGTCTAGACTATTGGTATAGTTTATAAGACCGCGACTGATCCTGAAAGGTAATGAATGGAAAAAAGAGCATGTCGTAAAAAGAATAAAAAAAATCTAAAAAAAAAAGAATATTAATATTATAATATTTTATAATATTAATATAATAATAGAAAATAATAGAAAAAAAGAATAATAAAGAATAATAGAAAAAAAAAGAAAAATTCTTATTCTATTTATATTATGAGTACTAGAATTTTTCTTTTTAGAACATCTTTAAAGTTCAGTAAAGTATTTTGGGTCTAGTGAATAAATGGATAGAGCCTTATGGCTCCAATTCGAGTAAGACAAAAAAGCAACGAGCTTCCCTTCTTAATTTGAATGATTACCCGATCAAATTACTAATTATACGTTAAAAATAGATTAGTGCCTGATGTGGGAAAAGGGTCTCTTGTGAGACCATTGATTCTTTTTTTTTTTTTATTAATCCTAATTATTCTTTATTGTGGATTGGAGACGGATGTGTAGAAGAAAGAGTATAGTGATAAAAAATTTTTATTTCCAAAGTCAAAAGAGTGATTGGGTTGCAAAAATAAAAGATTTTTACCCTTTTTTCTTATTGTTATTTTCTTTCTTTTATTATTCTTCCTATATTACTAGTTATATTAACTAGTAAAAGAAAATCAAAAAGGGAAAAGAAAAAGATCTGTAGATTGGGCTCTTTGTCTCCGGGGTATATATTCTTTATTTGTTCTTATTTTTCTATAATTCTATAATTTTTTACTTCTTAGATTATTTTTATGATTTTTAATCACAGTACAGTATAAAAGTTTAAAAAGTAGAAAAAGTCTATCTTATGTTAGATTTTTTCAAATAGAAAAAATCTAACATAAAAGTATAGACAGTGCATAGTATATAAAGAGTATATAAGAGTATATAATAATACTAGACTTCTATTATTCTAATTATCTTTTAGAATAATTAGAATAATAATATTCTTATTCTATTATTCTTTATTATTCTAATTTCTTCTAGTTAGAAGTTCTACTATTTTCTTATAAAAAGAGTATTTTACTATAAGATAAAAAATAGACTATATACAACATACACACATACGCCGTTCTGACCATATTGCACTATGTATCATTTCATAACACAAGAAATGCCTCTCTTTTTTGGTTAAAGTAGAAATGTATTTAAATAGCAGAATTACAAGGATATTTAGATTGAAAAAAGAGAGATTTTGGCAACAAAACTTCCTATATCCGCTACTCCTTCAGGAGTATATTTACTCACTTGCTCATTATCATAGCTTCAATAGTTTGATTTTTTATGAACCTGTGGAAATTATTGGTTATGACAATAAATCTAGTTTGGTACTTGTGAAACGTTTAATTACTCGAATGTATCAACAGAAATATTTGATTTCTTCGGTGAATGATTATAACCAAAATGGATTTTCGCTGCACAAGAATTCTTTTTCTTATCATTTTTATTCTCAAATGATATCAGAAGGTTTTGGAGTCATTCTGGAAATTTCATTCTCGTCGCGATTAGTATCCTCCCTTGAAGAAAAAAGAATACTAAAATCTCAGAATTTACGATCTATTCATTCAATATTTCCCTTTTTAGAGGATAAATTATCACATTTAAATTATGTGTCGGATCTACTAATACCCTATCCCATCCATCTGGAAATCTTGGTTCAAATCCTTCAATGCTGGATCAAAGATGTTCCTTCTTTGCATTTATTGCGATTGATTTTCCACGAATATCATAATTTGAATAGTCTCATTACTTCAAAAAAATCCATTTACGTCTTTTCAGAAAAAAAGAAAAGATTCTTTTGGTTCCTACATAATTTTTATGTATATGAATGCGAATATATATTCCTCTTTCTTCGTAAAAAGTCTTCTTATTTACGATCAATATCTTCTGG